TCTGAAATATCTGAAATAAAAGATATTGAAAATGAAAATTACTTGTATGTTGGGACTTGGAATAAACCTTTCTCCGTGGAGGAAGGGAATAACAATTTTTTCCTATAGAACCTCTAGGAACAAGAAGATTTAATTGGAAATATCGACAGATTCTTGCGGAGTCCAAACCAAAGAAGAAAAATGAAATAAAAAAGGATCCACTTTTAATATCAGAATAGTTGATTTTTAATATCAGAATAGTAGATATAGTTCTGATTCAATGGGTTAGGTCTACTTACTTTTTCTTTTGTTTATTTAGAATCTTTCCAATTTTTTTGATTGTAATAATAGCAAATGGGAATATTTGACAATTAAAGGGGATGACTTAGCATTATTCATTATAATAAAATAATAATAAAATGTTCCACTTTCTAACTAGAATTACTAGATTCGAATTCATTAGAATGATAACAATAACTTATCAGAATTCAAAATTCCATTTTCTAATGCAATTCTACGATTCCTTAGTTTTTTATTACAAATATCAACAATATCTCTATTCTCTCTTCTGGAGTTTTATGAAAAAAGCAAAGAGCCCCTTATCGGATTTGAACCGATGACTTACGCCTTACCATGGCGTTACTCTACCGCTGAGTTAAAAGGGCCCCGTTTGATTCAATTCCTGAATAAGGAACTAGCCACTATGAGTCTAGTGCATATATTTATTACTGCATATACTTATTATATGAAATTCAAATACATGTACATAGATAAATTTTCTCCGCATAGCGGCTCATTAAGGAACAAAAAATTTGATTTACCTAGTGAGTATAGTATAGGTAAAATGGTTTATTGATATTGGATTTGCTAAATATCAATGTAATGAATGATTTCAAAACCGATTCTAATTGAATTGACCCTCATCATAACGAAATTCATTTGATTGACACATGTACCCACCAATTCAACATAGATACAAGATTTTTCATCGAATCGTTGATAAATGGATTCAATTTGTCCCTCAACCAAATTTTTATCGAAAAACAATTTTTCAATAACTTGTTGATCCCTATCCCTCTTCCCAGATTTCCAGATTGATTATCGTTTTTTAATTTCCCCGCTTAGTGTGAGATAGAAATATGCCCACCGAATCTTAACAATGAATGAGAGTGAAAGAAATGAAGTTTGACCCCCCTTCGGCAGACCAATCATTCCCCGAGAAGCTCCTATCTTTCTTTCATATTACTTATTTTTCGATTTTTCAAATTATAGAGTGGCGATTGGAATGAACCATTTTTAAATAAAAATGATGAATCAAAAAATTCTATGGAATTCTGAAAGACGGAAAGATCCTTCTGATCGAGTCATATCATTCCATTATATTGACAATTTCAAAAAACTGTTCATACTATGAACATAGTATAATGGCGGTCGGGCAAGTATGCCCCCATCGTCTAGTGGTTCAGGACATCTCTCTTTCAAGGAGGCAGCGGGGATTCGACTTCCCCTGGGGGTAGGGTACTACGAAAGGAAGTTGATCGTGAATTTTCAATAAAGACGAAAATAGATTCTTCCTGGGTCGATGCCCGAGCGGTTAATGGGGACGGACTGTAAATTCGTTGGCAATATGTCTACGCTGGTTCAAATCCAGCTCGGCCCAATAATTAGCCGATCCACCATGAAATGATGTAACCATTTGTTGTTCTCCGGAAATGTCTAAGGCGCTCTGATACGGAAGAATCTAAATCTGATACACCCCTACCGCTATTTATTTTTTTACGTATTTTTTCCACAAATTCAGATCTTGCTAATGATCTAGATTCATATCAAGATCTGTAAGTATAAAAAGTATAAAGTCTAAATACAAAAAAAACTCTTTTTTATTTTCATTGATTCATTAAAGATTTTCAATCGATTTGGCAATAACGAACAGATTACTAGTAATCCGTGTCGATCTCGCTAAAGTGTATATCCATATAGATATCAATATTTCAGTCCCGCCTCTGCCCGTTAGAACAAGACAATTCGGATCTAAAATCGAAATAGAAAGAAAGGGTTTGAATGAGAATCAAACCGTAAGGCATGCTGTACACTTTTTTTTTTCCTGGGATTGTAGTTCAATTGGTCAGAGCACCGCCCTGTCAAGGCGGAAGCTGCGGGTTCGAGCCCCGTCAGTCCCGATGGATAGAAATCCAATAAAAAAATACATCAATTCATTTCTGGGAGTTAAAATAACAAACATAATCTCATTCCTAACAGGGATCTCTCTTTTTTTTTTTTTTCGTTTCACATTTCTCATCAAATCAATATGGTAATTTCCATTTCTTCAACTAATACTGATTGATGGAAAAGAAACATATGTGGATTAGTACAATCCTGTCATATTCAGGATTGCAAGATAAAGAGATACCGTACTACTAGACCTGGCTTTTTTCGATTACTCCCGATCTGTATTCTGTATAATGAAATAGAGTACTATAGAATATGGTTACCGCGAACACACACACAAATGGAATTTTCACGATACAAAATAAATTGAACGCAGTTCCTTTGATTTTGATAGAATACTTTAGGATTAAAAATATATCCTTTTTCTGGTTCCGATTTTGTATAACCTCAAGTATAAATTTCAATTCCTAATTATTTGGATTTTAAACAATCTATCTCATTCAAATTTTACACTGAACTTTTGATATATGTTTATCCTATTACAGGATGAGAATATTAAAAAAAAAGTAAAGGAATTCTTGATTAGATCAGAAATACCATTTTGGAATTTGGTATGGATAAAAGATCTTCCTATGTTATACTATTCAATTCTTGACGATGAATCGATTTGATAGCTCAGATATTGTTATTCATGATATTGATCCGATTCGATATCATCGAGATGTAATTTATACCATTGAATTTACCGACGAAAGATTTATCATCTCTATGGGATTAAATCCCGAGTTATTGCGAATTAAAGAGAAATCTAACGATGAGATTATGGAAGTAAATATTCTCGCATTTATTGCTACTGCACTGTTCATTCTAGTTCCTACTGCCTTTTTACTTATAATTTACGTAAAAACGGTAAGCCAAAGTGATTAATTTGACTTAAACTTTACTTTTTAGTTCTTATCAATGCAATGATGGAAGAAAAAAATGAAAAAGGGTTTTAATTTCGCGTCTTACTCTTAAATGAAATGATCGGACTAGAATTTGCAGTATTCTATGAAATCTGATAGTATGGTAGAAAGAAATAGATTTTCTTTCTTTCTACCATACTATTAGTGTATAAAGTTTGACTCTATAAGGATAGAGGTTTAATATGGATCAATTTACAATATCTATCCTCATATATATAGAATATCAATCACATATATGTAATGTACATAGTGTCCCAATTTTTTTTTCTTTGTTTCATCTAGTTGATTTGTATTGGTTCCAATCAATCTGAAATAATCAAAAGGCAACTCTTATTCTTCCGATTCGAATTTTTAGATTTCTGATGATTTTCAAGACCAATCCCGGTATCATATTAAAAAAAATCAAATAATCTTTTTAGCATTCCGAAGAAGTAATTGATTAAATAGTTGACAGATGATCTAGGGGTTCTATGGGAAACTTTTTCCTATTTCGATTTTTCCTATTTCGAAAAGATTAGGAAAACGATTTTTAACATTTGAACAATGATATGAAATGAAAGCATAAATCCAATTTCGAAACAAAAATAATAAACCAAATAATAAAACAAGAGGTAAGCACCTAATATGTGACTCGCCTAAGGCAATGGCAATATCTTATTATGGGTAGTATTTCCTTAGACAACTACTATGTCTATCGTGTTTCCTATAGAAAGTGTGTATCCGCTTAATATTAATAATTAATAAAAAAACGGGTTCCGCGGTTCCTCATTGTCCATATATAACTTTGGTAAGAGCCAGTTCATCGAAATCGAAATTTTAGAAAGAATTCGGTTGTTGGTTGGAAGAAATTTCCTATTATTTGTATTCCCTTGACTTTAAAAATACGAACATGGGAATAATTCAAATATTTGTTTAATTGAAAGAGTATTTTCTATTTCTATATTATCCATAGAATACATTACTCCACTCGAATACACTATAATTCCGAAATGCAGATATTTTTGAATTCCATTTCGAAATGGAATTAATGAATTAAATAGAAAAATGAAAACAATTTAAGAACCCATTTATAAAACAATTAATACAGTTTGATTTTCGTTTTTTCCCTCAACTCAATTAGTAGTACCTTTAGAGTCCACTTCTGCCCCATACTACGAGGGAAAGGGAAAATGTAAAGACTACCATTAAAGCAGCCCAAGCGAGACTTACTATATCCATGTAAATTCTGTCTCCTATCTCTATCAATATGAAGGAATTATTTCATTATTGTTATTGTTCACTAATTATTAATTATTATAGTATTGTTCACTAATAATAGTATAGTGGAATCACTAGCACAGAGTCAAAAAGGGATTCTGGCCTAACATCATTGACGAAAGAATCCAATAAATCAAATTATAACATCTAACAAGTTCTTATATGATTTCTAGTATAATCAGAAAACATTAAGCACAAACAAAATATCCGGAGACACCCTTGGAAGTATTAAGGGAATGAATGTTACTAACGGGTAGGAATAATAAGACCCATGGTTTATTTTGTTGCCCTCCATTTCATTAAGTAAAATATATATAGAACCAAGATGGATCACTTCGCATACTCTTATTTCCATTTGATCTAATCCTTACCGTCTCCCGATTGCCTCTGTAAAACAATCGGAAGACAGCCTCTTTCACAATTCAATTCTTTCACTCGGGGTTGCCGAAAAGAAAGAATTCTTTTTTATAAATTTATATTAAATACAAAAATGATTAAAAAAATAAAAATATAAAAAATAATCAAAATGATAATCAAATAAAAAAAAAAGAAAGCCAATTAGTTATTCAATCTAACTAATATTGAATAAATGCCGGAGCGCTCATATACTTTCATGAGTCCGTATACAAA